TATAAACTCTCCTGGCGGATGGGTAATCCCCGGAGTAGCTATTTATGATACTATGCAATTTGTGCAACCCGATGTGCATACAGTATGCATGGGATTAGCCGCTTCAATGGGATCTTTTATCCTGGTCGGCGGAGAGATTACCAAACGTCTAGCATTCCCTCACGCTTGGCGCCAATGAGTTTTTTAAGAACAAAAAAAAGACTATGCCTTCGCCATATGAAATAGGACTATTAAGTAATAATAGCATGGCACTTCGAATTCGATATGAGAAATTTTTTTTCAAAACATTAGATTATATTTCGAAAGAGTAGTATGAAATTAGTATGAAATAAAGGGTATTCTCGATTTTATCTTATTTGTCGGTGACCATTACCATTTCAGCGTCACAAACTTTTTTGTTTTCACAACAGAAAACTTTTAACAATATTTATGTTTTTGTTATGAAAGAGTACGAAAAAAAAAAAAAGAAACTTTGGGATTGCTGAATCACAGACGAGATAAATATATAAAAAGCAACGGAGCCATCATAGTATTTTTGAACTGCTCCGAAAGGAAGGATGGTAATTGGATCATTTGCCGATCTGAATCGGATAAACCCTATATCTATCTATTTTTCTCTTTCTTCGATCGAAATGGAAGGTAAAGTGAATTCCATTGTATAGCCGTATGCAATGCGCAAAGGATGCCTGTACGGTTGCTCAATTCTATCTTTCTTTTTTTATTATTCTTTATCTCTTCTCCTCACCTCATCATGCGAGATAGAGGAACCATTTGTTATATTATCAGGGTAATGATACATCAACCTGCGAGTTCTTTTTATGAGGCACAAACGGGAGAATTTATCCTGGAAGCAGAAGAACTACTGAAACTGCGCGAAACCATCACAAGAGTTTATGTACAAAGAACGGGCAAACCCTTATGGGTTGTATCCGAAGATATGGAAAGAGATGTTTTTATGTCAGCAACAGAAGCCCAAGCTCATGGAATTGTTGATCTTGTAGCGATTGAATAAAAAAAAATAGCAGTAAGTTTACGCAAATCGCCGATTTGAGATTTTATCTTCTTACTTATTACCGGGTTTTATAATATTCTATTCATCTATTAAATAGAGAAGTAATTCATAATCATCCGGTTAGGATCGATCTAAACCAGCCCACTTATTATGTATACGATTCAACATGCCAACTATTAAACAACTTATTAGAAACACAAGACAGCCAATCAGAAATGTCACGAAATCCCCCGCTCTTGGGGGATGTCCTCAGCGTCGAGGAACATGTACTAGGGTGTATGTGCGACTCGTTCAGATCACCATTGGTAGAAAAAAAGGGAAAGAAATTTTCCAGTATCAATGATCAGTACTAGTGAATAGTATAAAATGGAAGGAAGAAGGCCGTTCACTATCTATATATCGAAAACTAAAAAAAAAGATCTATTCAATTCTTCTATTGTATAAAGAAATTTATGGTTTCCAATGAGAAAAAATTCCTCATTGGTAACAAATGGTTATCCCATTAAGCGGGGAAATCCTATTTTCAAAGCCGAAATCTTATGTCTATACTTTTGCAAAAACGGACTAAGAGGGTCAGCTACCCAGCCAATCTTCATAATTAAATACCGTTACTGTATAGGTAGATCTCGTTGTGAAAGACCTATTACTAGATAATTCATGGGTAGAGCCAAAGAATGTGAACTGTACAAGTTGCTAATAGCATTGATAAAATGAATTAAGGGACTCCGGTGTATAGAGAGGACCTCACCGTTTAAGACATAACCATAGAAACGATGGAATCCACTATTTCGTTATTCATTTCTATTTATTACTTTTTTCTGTTTTTTTATACCTAGTATCAATACTCGTTTCGAGGTGAAATGCCTATAAAAAAAGACAAATCGTGGTCGGGAAGGTTATAGTAGCAAAAGCCATTGGAATTTGTATTTTATACATTGGAAGAATCCGTTTTGTTATTAATAAACTAGGAAAAGGGAAAAGAATAACTGAAAGAAAGGAAATCAATTAGTTATTCATGAAAGTTTCATTTATTCAATGACTAGAATTAGACGAGGATATATAGCTCGGAGACGTAGAACAAAAATTCGTTTATTTGCATCAAGCTTTCGGGGGGCTCGTTCAAGACTTACTCGAACAATTATTCAACAGAAAATAAGATCTTTGGTTTCGTCTCATCGGGATAGAGATAGGAAAAAGAGAGATTTTCGTCGTTTGTGGATCACTCGGATAAATGCAGTAATTCGAGAGAATAGAGTATGCTATAGTTATAGTCAATTAATACACAATCTGTACAAGAGACAGTTGCTTCTTAATCGTAAAATACTTGCACAAATAGCTATATTAAATAGGAATTGTCTTTATATGATTTCTAATGAGATCATAAAATAAAAAAGGAAATTGTAAGGACTTCGTCAGAATATTTTAAATGGAGTTCGCTGGAGAATGAACTCCGGGAAGGTAGAGTAGAAATTAGTATGATAAAGAGAGTATGATAAAGTCGCTCAAAATTAAATGAGCGAATATGTTCAATATCCAATAAAAAAAGATTTCTTCTTATTCCCCAATTTTTTTTTTCTTGCGATTTTTCGAACAAAATATCAATCTGTGTTTGAGTTCGGATTTGAATTGGAATTTTGGTTCAATTGAGGAGTAAAGTAAGTCTACTTTTTCTTTATTTATTTATGGTTCTAAGACCAGTAGCTCCGGAGGTCGACTCGCTTCTTTCAAATTGTTTCTCATTATTAAGAAAAGGTAACAAAGATAAAATACGAGCTTGTTTTATAGCAATAGTAATTAATCGTTGTTGTTTTAAGGTTAATCTATTTACCCGTCTAGATAATATTTTTCCTTGTTCACTAATAAATCGACTAATTAAACTCATGTTTCTATAATCAATTCGATCCCCCGATTGGATCGGGGGCAAACGCCTACGAAAAGATCGCTTGGATTTAAGAAAGAGTCGCTTGGATTTTTCCATGGTTTGTTTATTCCTTATCCCCAAAATCCTATTTCAATCTGATCCAAAAAGATTTCGAATTCAAAATATAGGATTTGATTTGGCTTTTTTTAGTTAGTTAAATTATGTTAACTAGAATATATAGAATAATATGGTATATAGAATATGTCCTTTTCGTGTTCCTTGTAAGGGTGACACACAGGCACTTGATTCGAGTTATTTCTTTATCTCCCCGTGAATCGTATGTTTGTAACAATAGCGACAGAATTTTCTCAATTCCAATCGACTAGGCGTATTGTGTCGATTCTTTTGAGTAATATATCTGGAAAGACCCCTTGATTCCTTATTAAGACCGTTTCGAACACAGTTGGTACATTCTAAAATAACCGTTACTCGGACATCTTTACCCTTGGCCATGAACCTCCTTTGCGTTTTTGATTCAACCAACTCTTCTACTTTCCGCGAAAAAAGAAATAAAAAAAAATAAGAAGTAAAACAACAAAGTAATATTTAGGTATATTTTGAATCGAATTCGATTCAATGTACAGTATTTCATTAAAAGATCTTGTATGATCTTCTTGCCCTAGACACATTTCTGTTCTCACAATATTATTTCTAAATGGAATTGGAGACTAAACCGGAATTTCGGCGAGGTTGAATCTACTTTTTTATTTCTCTTTCCTCCTTTCTTTATTATACTTCTACTTATTATATTGTATCGAATTCTATTTTATCTAAAAAAAAAAGAGGGGGAGGGATTAGTCACAAATCTTTTGATTCTATCTCTAATCTTCTTCACCCCTTCACATGTCAATAACTAGAATGAAAAAAAAGGGAATGTCAACGCATCCGGAAATAAACGATTGATCTCTATCAAAAGACCTGCTAAAGCCCCAAACCATAGAGTACTTAGTACCGGTGCCACGGAAAGATATGTTTTTAGATCTCGCATTTTAAATCCTCCTTCTTTATTCTTTTTATTTTTTATTTATTGTATAATTTATTGTAATGCCTAATGGTAATACATATATGATTCGATATAATATATATGTAAGTAGTTAAGGACCGCTTGTATTTGTACACGGAATTCCTAATTCCAATTGAAATGTATAATGATTCGATAGATAAGATTTTCCTTTTCTTAAAACCGAAAAAGACGTCCCTTTCGACTGAGCATTCCCAAAAGATATTCCTTTTTTAGTTATTTTTTGCGATGGGTTTCATATTCATATGTATATAAGCCTTCTATTATTATATGTTACATGAGAATAAAAAAAAGAAAAGGCAAGATAACTTGGATATATGAATGGAGAAAATAAGGATTTTGAAATAAGAGAGGGATTCTATAAAATGACACTGTAGACCAATTGAAAGGGATGTAGCGCAGCTTGGTAGCGCGTTTGTTTTGGGTACAAAATGTCACAGGTTCAAATCCTGTCATCCCTACCTATTACTTCTCGTCTGAGCAGTAACGAGGGATTCATTGAAATTGATTAAAATCAGGCATACATAATCTTTTTTTATTATATCATATTCTATATGATAGTCTTATGCATACAAGATGTATTCGGATTAGCAAAAAAATCCTCTTCTTTTTTTTTTAAGAAAATAAGAAAGCGCTCTTAGTTCAGTTCGGTAGAACGTGGGTCTCCAAAACCCGATGTCGTAGGTTCAAATCCTACAGAGCGCGATTCCAGTCTTGGTTAGGTTAGTCCGAAAATGACACTTAACTAATTGAACAGTAATCTTAATTTGACCTCCTTTGGATTAAAGAAAAGAGGAGGTCAATTAAAAAAAAAAGATGTTAATTAATTTAATCAAAGGTCCAACTGATCACCACGTCTGTATTGTAAATATGCAGTTACAAATAATCCAGCTAAAGTAATAGGAATTAGCCCTAAGACAATTCCAAATAGAAAAACTTCAATCATTTCAATTTTTTTGAAAGGGAAAAAGGAGAGGTAATATCTATCCCTACATATTAATCTGCATTGCCCATGAATCTCAATGACCGCTAATTGGAAATTGACC